AAAAACCTTATGGAAACCCTAATATTCTTGCAGAATTTATAGCCGGACAATTAAAGAATAGAGTTTCATTTAGAAAAGCAATGAAAAAAGCTATTGAATTAACTGAACAAGCGGATACAAAAGGAATTCAAGTGCAAATTGCAGGGCGTATCGACGGAAAAGAAATTGCACGTGTTGAATGGATCAGGGAGGGCAGGGTTCCCCTACAAACCATCCGGGCTAAAATTGATTATTGTTGCTATACAGTTCAAACAATCTATGGGATATTAGGCATTAAAATTTGGATATTTATAGACGAGGAATGATAAAAGAAACCTTTACTTATCTTTTCCTTCTATCCAATTATCCAATAAAAAAAAGAAACTCGTCTATTTCTTAATAATTTATTTTATTTATTTTATAGGGTTGAATAAAAATTAGATTGACCATTTATTTGATATAATTGCTATGCTTAGTGTGTGACTCGTTGGTTTTTTAGGGTTAGGATTAAAACCAACCCCGCAGTATGAACTAATTACTATAGAAGTAATAACCAACTCATCACTTCACATTATCTGGATCTAAAGTCTCAGTCAAAATATGATATATAGGTCATATCTTTGTAGCAACTGACAATTTTTGCATAAAAAATGAACCCGATTCTAAGTCGTAAAGCAAAATAGAGAAAGGTGTGGGTAAATGGAAATATGAGAGAAAGACAGAAAAAGAATATTAATGACATATAATTCCAATATGTAAGGTCTATAAACCACTTCAAAAAGCAGTGTAATAAAGCATCACTACGGATTCATCCATAATATAATAAGAATGAATCTTCTTATAAATCAAAAATAAAGAGCTTCGAGCCAATAAAGACTGAGAAAATTGACTCAAGAACAAATTGAATTTCATCATTAATTTCATCATTAGCTCCATTGTAGAATTAAGACCTAACCATTGAATAAGAAGCGGTGGGGACGATGAAACCCGTGAATACAAAAATTTTGATGATTTCAAAATGAATCTTAACGATTCACAGGTCGGGATGGCGGAACGTACCGAAACTCTATTCATCTAGCTGATAAAACGCGAGCTAATCCTACAATTGAAACGGAAATAGAGATTGAAAGAGTAAATATCCGCCCGCGAAAACTTTCTTTTTTTAATTGCTAAATAAATTTGGGGCAATATGTTAACTACAAAACAAAAAATGGATTAGGACCTTCTAAAAAAGAAAAACTAAACATTATTTTGATATGTTTGCACAAATAATTGAAATTCGATTTCTTGATCTGTATCTTCAATTTTTGGAAATTTCTAATAAAATTGAAAAATATTGAATTATCTATTTCAACAAGATATCAAAATTACTAATCTGATCTATTAGATAAGTTAAATTCGATGAAATCTTAAACAATCGACTGATTGGATTTATTATTCAATAAATACATGTATATCTGAATTTAAATGGAATCTTAATTCCAATTAAATATTTTCGATTTCGAATACTTTTATCTTTTATTTCGTCGCGAGGAGCCGGATGAGGTGAAAATCTCATGTCCGGTTCTGAAGTAGAGGTGGAATTAAAAAAAACATCAACTATAACCCCAAAAGAACCAGATTCCGCAAACAACATAGAGGAAGAATGAAAGGAATATCTTATCGAGGTAATCATATTTGTTTCGGTAAATATGCTCTTCAGGCACTTGAACCCGCTTGGATCACATCTAGACAAATAGAAGCAGGCCGACGAGCAATGACAAGAAATGCGCGTCGTGGCGGAAAATTGTGGGTACGCATTTTTCCAGACAAACCAGTTACACAAAGACCCGCGGAAACTCGGATGGGTTCAGGAAAAGGATCCCCTGAATATTGGGTAGCTGTTGTTAAACCTGGCCGAATACTTTATGAAATAAGTGGAGTAACAGAAAATATAGCTAGAAGGGCTATTTCAATAGCAGCATCTAAAATGCCTATACGAACTCAATTCATTATTTCGGAATTAAAGATGTAAAAACCAAGAGAAATGAGTCTTGGAGATAACAAAAATTGAAGGTTTCCTTTTTGTTTTGGACAAACAATATTTCTTTTTTTCTTCATCCTTTGCATTGAAAGAAAAGATTCAAAAATGATATGATTCAACCTCAGACCTATTTAAACGTAGCGGATAACAGCGGGGCTCGAGAATTGATGTGTATTCGAATAATAGGAGCTAGCAATCGCCGATATGCTCATATTGGCGACGTTATTGTTGCTGTGATCAAAGAAGCAGTGCCAAACATGCCTCTAGAAAGATCAGAAGTAGTCAGAGCTGTAATTGTACGTACTTGTAAAGAACTCAAACGTGATAACGGTATGATAATACGATATGACGACAATGCTGCAGTTGTTATTGATCAAGAAGGAAATCCAAAAGGAACTCGAATTTTTGGCGCCATCGCCCGGGAATTGAGACAATTAAATTTTACTAAAATAGTTTCATTGGCTCCTGAGGTATTATAAAATGAGATCTTGATGTGTTTATATTTATAGGTAGGGGGTATTAAAAAAAAAGATTCGTTAGTAGATTGTGTCTTACGCATATACCTTTAATAATTCATATTCATAAACAAATAAGTAAAAAAAATAAAAAAGAAAAACATGTTGATTATATCCAATTTGGAAACATCAAAAATTTTAGTTCATCATGGGTAGGGACACTATTGCTGAGATAATAACCTCTATACGAAATGCCGATATGGATAGAAAAAGAGTGGTTCGAATAGGATCTACTAATATTACCGAAAGTATTGTTAAAATACTTTTACGCGAAGGGTTTATCGAAAACGTGAGAAAACATCGCGAAAACAACAAACCCTTTTTGGTTTTAACCTTACGACATAGAAGGAATAGAAAAAGACCCTATAGAAATATTTTAAATTTAAAACGGATCAGTCGACCTGGTCTACGAATCTATTCTAACTATAAACGAATTCCTAGAATTTTAGGTGGGATGGGAATTATAATTCTTTCTACTTCTCGAGGTATAATGACAGACCGAGAAGCTCGAGAAGAAAAAATCGGCGGAGAAATTTTGTGTTATATATGGTAATCCTTTTAATATCCAAGTTGGGTCTGAAACTTCCTATTTGTGAAAAAAAAAAGAAAAAGAGCAAGTTGTCTAATACCGTTCCTCCTCCATCAGTTGATAATTCAAGGGGGATTTACCAGGAATGAAAGAACAAAAATGGGTTCATGAAGGTTTAATTACTGAATCGCTTCCCAACGGTATGTTCCGGGTTCGTTTGGATAATGAAGATCTGATTCTAGGTTATGTTTCAGGAAAGATCCGACGCAGTTTTATACGGATACTGCCGGGAGATAGGGTAAAAATTGAAGTAAGTCGTTATGATTCCACCAGAGGACGTATAATATATCGACTCCGTAACAAGGATTCGAAAGATTAGGTAGTTTTTTTCGCTTCAACATCCCTTTGGTGGAAATACGATTCGAGGTGGAAAATTTCAAGAAACTTTTTTCTTCCAAAAAGTCATTATAATTAAGGTAAGGAATAAAAAATATGAAAATAAGAGCTTCTGTTCGTAAAATTTGTGAAAAATGTCGATTAATCCGTAGACGGGGACGAATTATAGTAATTTGTTCCAACCCGAAACATAAACAAAGACAAGGATAATTAGACTCCCTAAAACAACCAATGTACAAATAAGGAATCTGTTTTGGCATGAAATGGATATATCCATATTTCTCTAATGCATATTTATGAGATGATAAAATATGGCAAAAGCTATACCGAGACGTAGAAATGGACGTATTGGTTTACGTAAGAGTAAACGTAGAATACCAAAAGGAGTTATTCATGTTCAAGCAACTTTTAATAACACCATTGTTACTGTTACAGATATACGGGGTCGGGTGGTTTCTTGGGCCTCTGCCGGTACTTCTGGATTCAAGGGTACAAGAAGGGGGACGCCGTTTGCTGCTCAAACCGCAGCAGGAAATGCTATTCGTACAGTAGTAGATCAAGGTATGCAACGAGCAGAAGTCATGATAAAAGGCCCTGGTCTCGGAAGAGACGCAGCATTACGAGCTATTCGTAGAAGTGGTATCCTATTAACTTTTGTACGGGATGTAACTCCTATGCCGCATAATGGCTGCAGGCCTCCGAAAAAAAGACGTGTGTAGAAATGAATATTGAAGCCGTTTTCAGAGAAACAAGAGAAATAAACGATTACATGATCTAATCAAATAATATTACTATGGTTCGAGAGAAAGTAACAGTATCTACTCGGACACTACAGTGGAAGTGTGTTGAATCAAGAATAGACAGTAAACGTCTTTATTATGGACGCTTTATCCTGTCTCCACTTATGAAAGGTCAAGCTGACACAATAGGCATTGCGATGCGAAGAGCTTTGCTTGGAGAAATAGAAGGAACATGTATTACACGTGTAAAATTTGAATCTGAGAAAATCCCACATGAATATTCTACCGTGGGGGGGATTCAAGAATCATTACATGAAATTTTAATGAATTTGAAAGAAATTGTATTGAGAAGTAATATATATGGAACTTGTCACGCGTCTATTTGTGTCAAGGGTCCTGGATATGTAACTGCCCAAGACATCATCTTACCGCCTTGTGTAGAAATCGTTGATAATACACAACATATAGCTAACTTGACAGAACCAATTGATTTGTGTATTGAATTACAAATCGAGAAAAATCGCGGATATCTTATAAAAACGCCACAAAACTTTCAAGATGGTAGTTATCCTATAGATGCTGTATTCCTGCCTGTTCGAAATGCGAATCATAGTATTCATTCCTATGGGAATGGGAATGAAAAACAAGAGATACTTTTTCTCGAAATATGGACAAATGGAAGTTTAACTCCGAAAGAAGCACTTCATGAAGCCTCTCGGAATTTGATTGATTTATTTATTCCCTTTTTACATATGGAAGAAGAAAACGTGCATTTCGAGGCCAATCAACACAAAGTTCCGTTATCCTCTTTTTTATTT